GTTTGAAAAACCTCTTCTTTCTCTTCTTTTCGACTATAAACGTTGGAATCGTCCAACGCGATATATAAAAAACAATCGATTTGAAAATGCGGTAAGAAATGAAATGTCACAATATTTTTTTTATACATGTCAAAATGATGGAAAACAAAGAATTTCTTTTACATATCCACCCAGTTTATCCATTTTCTGTGAAATGATACAAAGAAAGATTGCTTTATCTACAACAGAAAAATTATTATATGATGAACTATACAGTTATTGGATTTATACCAATGAACAAAAAAAAAACAGCTTAAGCAATGAATTTGCTAATAGAATTGCAGTTCTAGACAAAGGACTTTTTTATATAGATGTACTCGATAAGAAAACTCGATTATGCAATAATCAAACTAAAAAGGAATATTTGCCAAAAATAAATGATCCTTTCTTAAATGGATCCTATCGTGGAATAATAAAAAAATGCTTTTCACCCTCTATTCTAAATGAAACTGCAGTCAAAAATGGGATAGATGGAATTTTGATAAATAAGATTCATAGTATTCTTCGTAATGATTATAATTACCACGAATTTGAACAGAAAAAAGAGACATTTAATAAAAAATCAATATCAACAGAAATTAGGCATGAAATGCCTTTAATGAGTCAATTTGATGGCGAATCAACATTCAATCTGAAAGGCATTTTTTTACTCCCAGAAGAAGGAAAAAAGGGTTCAGAAGATCACGAAACTTTTTTAAAATTTTTACTTGATGCAATCATATCAGATTCTTTCAACCAAAAAAAGAAAAAATCTATTGGAATAAAAGAAATTAGTAAAAAAATGCCCCGCTGGTCATATAAATTAATTGACGATTTAGAACAACAAGAAAAACAACAGGAAGAAGACGACGTACCAATGGATCATCAAATCCGTTCAAGGAAATCTAAACGTGTAGTAATTTTTACTGATAACCAAGAGAATAACACTACTCCCTATCCTAATAACACCGATACAGATAAATCTGATGAAACAGAAGAAATAGCTTTAATACGTTATTCGCAACAATCAGATTTTCGTCGAGACATAATAAAGGGTTCCATGCGTGTTCAAAGACGTAAAATAGTCATTTGGGATCCGTTTCAAGCAAATATACATTCACCCCTTTTTTTAGACAGAATAAATAAATCCTCTTTTTTTTCTGTTAACATCTCTAAAATAATTAAAGAATTTTTTAAAAATTATATGGGACAAAAATCAGAGTTTGATATTTCTGATTATATAGAAGAAGAAATAATAAAAGAGAAAGATAAAAAAAAAGAGTACAAAAGAGAAGAACAAAAAAGAAAAGAAAAAGCACGAATAGAAATAGCAGAAGCCTGGGATACCATTATATTTGCTCAGGTAATACGGGGTTTGATGTTAGTAACTCAATCAATTCTTAGAAAATATATTCTATTACCTTCATTTATAATAGCCAAAAATATTGGTCGTATATTATTATTCCAACTTCCCGAGTGGTCTGAGGATTTCACAGAGTGGAATAGAGAAATGCATGTTAAATGTACCTATAATGGTGTTCAATTATCAGAAACCGAATTTCCTAAAAACTGGTTAAAAGATGGTATTCAGATAAAAATACTATTTCCTTTCTGTCTAAAACCTTGGCACAAATCTTTAGTAGACTCTTCTTATCATGATAAAATGAAAAAACAAGAACAAAACCAAAAAGATGATTTTTGTTTTTTGACGGTTTGGGGAATGGAAACTGAACTACCTTTTGGTTCCCCCCGAAAACGACTTTCTTTTTTTCAACCTATTTTGAAAGAAGTTGACAAAAAAATTCGAAATTTTAGAAAGAAGTGGTTTCGAGTTTTAAAGTTAACGATTGTCCAAGAAAAACTAATAAAAAAATTTTTAAAGGTAAATCCACTTTTAATATTTGTATCGACAGAAGAATCTAATGAAAAAAAAAACAAAAATGATTCCACAATCATTAATCATATGATTAATGAATCATCCACTCAAGCCCAATTTATTAATTGGACAAATTATTCAGATTCAGTGGCAGACCAAAAAAAGAAAGATCTAGCTAATAGAACAAGGACAATTAAACATCAAATAGAAAATATTTCAAAGGAAAAAAAAAAAAGATTACAAACTCGAAAATTAAACATTAATCCTAACAAAAGGCATTATAGTATTAAAAAGTTAGAATCGCCCCAAAATATGGGTCACCCATTAAAAAGAGGAAATACTCGATTAATTCGTAAATTCAAAAAATTTTTCAAATTTTTTAAGGAAAGAATATACGTAGATATTTTTCTATATATTATTAATATTCCTAGAATTACTATACAACTTTTTCTCGAATCAACAAAAAATTTTATTCAAAAACCTATTTACAATAACAAAACAAATGAAGAAAAAATAAATAAAATAAATAAAAAAACAATTCAGTTCCTTTTGATTATAAAAAAATCACTTTTTTATTTTATAAATAAGAATTCGAAGATTATTTCCGATTTTTCTTTTTTGTCACAAGCCTATGTATTTTACAAATTATCACAAGCAAAAATAATTAACTTATATAAGTTAAGATCTACCCTTCAGTATAGCGGAACATCTTTATTTCTTAAAAACAAAAATGAAATAAAAAATTATTTTAGAACACAAGGAATAATAGATTCTGAACTAAAAACTAAAAAACTTTCAAATTCCGGACTGAATCAATGGAAAAACTGGTTAAAATTAAAAATTAAAAGTAATTATCAATACGATTTATGTCAGCTAAAATGGTCTCAATTAGTACCACAAAAATGGCGCAATCGAGTGACTGAACATTCGGAGGTTGAAAATAAAAATTTACAAAAAAACAACAAAAGGAATTCATATGAAAAAGACCCATTACTTAATTACAAAAATAAAAAAAATTATGAAAACCTTTTATGGTTATTGCCTGATCAAAAAAAAAATTTAAAAAAAAACTATAGATATGATGTTTTATCATATAATTTTATTTTTTATGAGGATAAGAAGGATTCATATAATTATGGGGAACCATTAGAAGTAAATCAAAACCAAGAATTTTCTTATAATTACAACATACATACAGATAAATTAATTGATATGAAGTGGAGTATTCCTATGACTAATTATTTAGGAATAAATGATAGTATGCATATAGAGAAAACTACGGATAGAAAATATTTTGATTGGAAAATTCTCCATTTTTGTCTTAAAAAAAAAGTTGACATTGAGGCTTGGATCAATACCAGTACTAGTAGTAATGAAGATACTAAGACTGAACTGAAAAATTATAAAATTGTTGATAAAATTGATAATAAAGATCTTTTTTATAGCACAATTTATCAAGAAATCAATCAAGCCCATAAAAAAAAAAACCTTTTTGATTGGATGGGGATGAATGAAGAAATAGTAAGTCGTCCTATATCGAATCTGGAATTTTTGGTTTTCCCAGAATTTTCCTTACTTTATAACGCCTATAAAATTAAACCATGGGTTATACCAATGAATTTCCTTTTTTCAAATGGTAATATAAATGAAATTTTTAGCGAAAATCAAAAAATTACTAGAAAGAAAAAATCGAATCCTTTTATAGGATCTATCACATCAAAAAAAAAAAAATCTTTTGAATTAGAGAATCGGAATCAAGACGAAAAAGAATTCTTAAGTCAAGGAGATCTTGAGTCGGATGTTCAAGAAAATTCTGAATCTCTTCTCTCAAATCAACAAAAAGATATTGAAGAGAATTATATAGGATCAGATATGAAAAATCGTAGAAAGAAAAAACAATACAAAAGTAGTACAGAAGCAGAACTAGATTCCTTCCTTAAAAGTTATTTGCTTTTTCAATTGAGATGGGATGATTCTTTGAATCAAAAACTGATCAATAATATCAAAGTGTATTGTCTCCTGCTTAGATTGACAAATCCAAGGGAAATTACAATATCGTCGATTGAAAGAAGAGAAATGAGTTTGGATATAATGCTGATTCAGAAAGATTTAACTCTTACACAATTGATGAAAAGGGGTATATTGATTATTGAACCAATTCGTCTGTCTGTAAGGGGGGATGGACAATTTCTTATATATCAAACCATAGGTATTTCCTTGGTTCATAAGAGTAAACACCAAAATAATAAAAAAAAATACATCGAAAATATTCATAAGAATAACCCGGATGAATCAATTCCAAGACATCAAATGATAACGAAAAATAAAAACAAAAGTTATTTTGATTTGTTTGCTCCTGAGAATATTTTATCGCCTAGGCGTCGTAGAGAATTGAGAATTCTAATTTGTTTGAATTCAAGGAATAATAATGGTGTGTATAAAAACACAGTCTATTACACTGGAAATCAGATAAAAAACTGCAGTCAATTTTGTGATGAAAGCAAAGATCTTTGTCGAGAAAAAAATTCACTTATAAAATTAAAAACATTTCTTTGGCCTAATTATCGATTAGAAGATTTAGCCTGCATGAATCGTTATTGGTTTAATACTAATAACGGTAGTCGTTTTAGTATATTAAGAATACATATGTATCCACGCTTAAAATAAAAAATAATACATTTATGCTAGGTTTATCGTATATATTAACTATTTAGTATCTACTAGATAAATAAAATACACGCGCCTTTGCCTACATTCAATTCCGAGATATGATACTAATTCGATAACGTATCGATTAATTAGATCTATAAATGAATCATCATAATTTTATTGATTTTTTTTTTTTTATAAAAAATAATAAATTATTGTGTATATCAGATTAAAATATAAAATAGTGGGCATTATTATTACTGATCGGTAAAAAAAATATATATAATATATAAGGAAGGTTAAGAATTTATGACAAAAAATTCACTCATATCCGTTATTTCGCATGAAAAAAAAGACGAAAACAGGGGATCTGTTGAATTTCAAGTATTCTGTTTTACCAATAAGATACGAAAACTTACTTCACATTTGAAATTGCATAAAAAAGATTTTTCATCGCAAAGGGGTCTACGAAAAATTCTGGGAAAACGTCAACGACTACTAGTTTATTTGTCAAAGAAAAATAGAGTACGTTATAAAGAATTAATTAGTCAGTTGAACATTCGAGAGCTAAAAACACGTTAATTTTAAGAGTTTTTTTGAATTATTTGATTTATTAGATCTTGAATTTTGATGAACTTCTTTTTGTTTTCAGCAATTCACGGAAAAATGGATTCATGAAAGAATGAATCGGGGAAAAACCTATGACTGTACCAACTAAAAGAAAAGACCTCATGATAGTTAATATGGGCCCTCACCACCCATCAATGCATGGCGTTCTCCGACTCATCGTTACTTTAGATGGTGAAGATGTTATTGACTGTGAGCCTATATTGGGTTATTTACACAGAGGGATGGAAAAAATAGCAGAAAACCGAACAATTATCCAGTATCTACCTTATGTAACACGTTGGGATTATTTAGCTACTATGTTTACAGAAGCAATAACTGTAAATGGGCCTGAACAATTGGGAAATATTCAAGTACCTAAAAGGGCTAGCTATATCAGAATTATTATGTTGGAGTTAAGTCGTATAGCTTCACATTTGTTATGGCTCGGCCCTTTTATGGCGGATATTGGTGCGCAGACCCCTTTTTTCTATATTTTCCGAGAAAGAGAATTAGTATATGATTTATTTGAAGCGGCCACCGGTATGAGAATGATGCATAATTATTTTCGTATTGGAGGAGTAGCTGCCGATCTACCTTATGGATGGATAGATAAATGTTTAGATTTTTGTGATTATTTTTTAACGGGGCTTGATGAATACCAAAAACTGATTACGCGAAATCCTATTTTTTTAAAACGGGTGGAAGGGATAGGCATTATTGGCGGAGAAGAGGCAATAAACTGGGGTTTATCAGGACCGATGCTACGAGGTTCCGGAATACAATGGGATCTTCGTAAAGTTGATCATTATGAGTGTTACGACGAATTTGATTGGGAAGTCCAGTGGCAAAAAGAAGGCGATTCATTAGCTCGTTATTTAGTACGAATAGGTGAAATGGCAGAATCCATAAAAATAATTCAACAAGCTTTAGAAGGAATTCCAGGGGGTCCCTATGAAAATTTAGAAATCCGACGCTTTGATAAAATAAATTATCCCGAGTGGAATGATTTTGAATATAGATTCATTAGTAAAAAACCGTCTCCTGCTTTTGAATTGGCGAAACAAGAACTTTATGCAAGAGTTGAAGCCCCAAAGGGAGAATTGGGAATATTTTTGATAGGAGATCAGAGCGTTTTTCCTTGGAGGTGGAAAATTAGGCCACCTGGTTTTATCAATTTGCAAATTCTTCCTCAATTAGTTAAAAAAATGAAATTGGCTGATATTATGACGATATTAGGTAGTATAGATATTATTATGGGAGAAGTTGATCGTTGAAATGATAATTGATACAACAGAAATGCAAACTATTAATTCTTTTTCCAGATTGGAATCCTTAAAAGAGGTTTATGGGACTATATGGATACTTTTCCCTATTTTGATTCTTGTATTGGGAATCACAATAGGCGTACTAGTAATCGTGTGGTTAGAAAGAGAAATATCCGCGGGTATACAACAACGTATTGGGCCTGAATATGCTGGCCCTTTAGGAATTCTTCAAGCTTTAGCAGACGGAACAAAACTACTTTTTAAAGAGAACCTTCTTCCGTCTCGAGGCGATACGCGCTTATTTAGTATTGGACCTTCGGTAGCGGTCATATCCATTCTACTAAGTTATTCAGTAATTCCTTTTGGTTATCATCTTGTTCTAGCCGATCTCAGTATTGGTGTTTTTTTATGGATCGCTATTTCAAGTCTTGCTCCAATTGGACTTCTTATGTCAGGCTATGGATCAAATAATAAATATTCCTTTTTAGGTGGTCTACGGGCTGCTGCCCAATCAATTAGTTATGAAATACCATTAACTCTATGTGTGTTATCAATATCTCTACGTGTGATTCGTTAAAGCATAAGTCTTCACTCATTTCTTTAAAAAAAAAAAAAAATGAAATGTATTGAATAGATATCTTAATTTTTTTATTCACCGCCCAGGTTGATAAACTATAAACCAGATAGTTAGATGAGTGAAAAAAACAGCTTCTAAATTCGCAGTAAAAATTTTGAATCTCATTTCCTGTGTACAAGGGTTAAACGAAAATAAACAGAAACAGTCAAGGCTGTTTATCCCCAAGATTTATTAATTAGTAAACATGACTTGAAGCGGGTTAAAAAGATCAACTCTATGGCGTTTTTACTATATAAAAAAACTTTTTATATTTCTTACCCTATAGATTTGTGAACAAAAATAAGTGGATGATTAGGAACACAAAAGTACACAAAGGATTCGTAATAGAAATTATGTAAGTTATGTTATCTTAAGACAGATTTTTTTTACATAAAAGAAATACAAATTGAGGCTTTAAATTGGTAGAAATTATCAAGTCGTACTCTCACAAATTTCGATCCAGAGTATGCTCCTATCCACCCATTAATTCAATGACTATCAGGAACGACGTAATCCTTTAACTTTTTTTTAACCTAAATAAAAGAAATAAGAGGGTCAAAAAAACAACGAAAATATATAATTACAAAAAATTTATATACATATGCAATTTTTGTCATGGTATAAGTTATGAATCAATCTTTAATGTTTAATTCTTAAAAAAAAAGTTCATTTTTTATTCTTATTGGTAAAAATAGTATTTTATTCAAAAATTAAGTTAAGTTATTACTAAAAAAAAAAAATAGCTAAAGTCAAGTTAAGTTTAAGTAAAGGATGAGATCAATTCTGAAGCACTTTTTTATAGTATTTATAGTATTGCAGACAGAATTCCATCAGTTTAATTTAGGATTTTTGGCTTTTTGACTTTCTCTATCCTACAAGGATATCAAGATTTAAATTCAAAAATATCGAATAAATCCTTAGATTTATTTATGGCTCTCGAGGAGCCGTATGAGGTGAAAATCTCATGTACGGTTCTGTAATAGCGATGACAAGAGTAATCTTATTATCGACTATAATTATCTAACAGTTTAAGTACAGTTGATATAGTTGAGGCGCAGTCAAAATATGGGTTTTGGGGGTGGAATTTGTGGCGGCAACCTATAGGGTTTGTTGTTTTTATAATTGCTTCTCTAGCAGAATGCGAGAGATTGCCTTTTGATTTACCAGAAGCAGAAGAAGAGTTAGTAGCAGGTTATCAAACCGAATATTCAGGTATTAAGTTTGGTTTATTTTATGTTGCTTCCTATCTAAATCTACTAGTTTCTTCATTATTTGTAACAGTTCTTTACTTAGGCGGTTGGAATTTATCTATTCCAGACATAGTAAGTCCGGAGTTTTTTGAAATAAATAAAGTGGACGGAGTCTTTGGAACAACAATTGGTATTTTCATTACATTAGCGAAAACTTTTTTGTTCTTGTTCATTTCTATCGCAACAAGATGGACTTTACCTAGACTGAGAATGGACCAATTATTAAATCTTGGATGGAAATTCCTTTTACCTATTTCTTTAGGTAATCTATTATTAACAACTTCTTCCCAACTATTTTCATTATAAATTGGATATTTATTCCTCACTCTAAGTAAAAATTTGTCTGAAACAAGAGAAAGAAACAAAATATTATTTTTTTTATTGATATTTACTATATGTTCCCTATGGTAACAGGTTTCATCAATTATGGTCAACAAACAGTACGCGCGGCAAGGTACATTGGTCAAGGTTTTATGATTACTCTATCCCACGCCAACCGTTTACCTGTAACTATTCAATATCCTTATGAAAAATTGATCACATCTGAGCGTTTTCGTGGTCGAATCCACTTTGAATTTGATAAATGCATTGCTTGTGAAGTATGTGTTCGTGTATGTCCTATAGACTTACCCGTTGTTGATTGGAAATTGGAAACAGATATTCGAAAAAAACGATTGCTTAATTATAGCATTGATTTTGGAATCTGTATTTTTTGTGGTAATTGTGTTGAGTATTGCCCAACAAATTGTTTATCAATGACTGAAGAATATGAGCTTTCTACTTATGATCGTCACGAATTAAATTATAATCAAATTGCTCTGGGTCGTTTACCAATATCAATAACTGATGATTACACAATTCGAACAATTTTAAATTCACCTCAAACAAAAGAAAAATCTCGTGATTAAAAAGGAATTACTAATTCACTTTTTTATATCTTATATTTCTCTTCTATTTAATTAATATTGAATTTAAATTAAATATCTGTGTTTCTTAGTCAATAACTAAAAATTGGAACTATTCCCTATTCTATTCTATTGATTGATTAAAATGGCAACTTTAAACGCCCTTTTTATTGAAAATGAAAATCTGTTTACTGTTCAGATAACAAAAACATTGCGATGGGTCCACAATAACCCACATAAATTCTTACATATACATATTAGGATTTAGTAATTAAGAATGCATCACTTCATTTCCCTCTTCAATTCAATAAGATCATGAAACATTCTGATTTTTTTATTTCTTTTTTTACATATAATGGATTTACCCGGACCAATACATGATTTTCTTTTAGTCTTTCTGGGGGCCGGTCTTATATTAGGGGGTCTAGGAGTAGTATTATTTACCAATACCATTTTTTCGGCCTTTTCATTGGGATTGGTTCTTGTTTGTATATCTTTATTCTATATTCTAGCAAACTCGCATTTTGTAGCTTCTGCACAACTCCTTATTTATGTGGGAGCTATAAACGTTTTAATAATATTTGCTGTAATGTTCATGAATGGACCAGAATATGACACAGATTTTCGTCTGTGGACTGTTGGGGACAGAGCTACTTCGTTGGTTTGTACAAGTCTTTTTGTTTCATTAATTATGACTATTCTAAATACATCATGGTATGGAATTATTTGGACTACACAATCAAACCAGATTCTAGAACAAGATTTGCTAACTCCTACCCAACAAATCGGAATTCATTTATCAACAGATTTTTTTCTTCCATTTGAACTTATTTCAATAATTCTTTTAGTTGCTTTAATAGGCGCAATTGCTGTAGCTCGGCAATAATGCATTTTTACCAGGAATCCAAATAAAATAAAAATAATTAAATAAAAATAAAACTATATTTGCTCATATTCATTTACATTCAATTTGATTCGAATTGGTTTAGAAACTTTGAGTTCGATTTATTAGTACCAACAACATCTTTTTTTGTTCTTAATTTGTGTTATTCGAACTTATGATATTCTAGTCAATCGAATTTCTTTAATTGTTGTTCATATTGAAATGAATAGAAATTGATAAGGAGTTGGTCAATGATGCTCGAACATGTACTTGTTTTGAGTGCTTTTTTATTTTCTATCGGAATTTATGGATTAGTCACGAGCCGCAATTTGGTTCGAGCTCTTATGTGTCTTGAACTTATATTAAATGCAGTTAATCTAAATTTTGTAACCTTTTCTGATTTTTTTGATAGCCGCCAATTAAAGGGAAATATTTTCTCAATTTTTGTTATAGCTATTGCAGCCGCTGAAGCAGCTATTGGACTGGCTATTGTTTCTTCAATTTATCGTAACAGAAAATCAATTCGTATTAATCAATCGAATTTATTGAATAAATAGTTTTTTTCGATATATTCTACTAATCTATATATATAATTTTATATTACTCTATTATTTTATAAAATTTGGCATTTTGATATTCATCAATTCTATTTCAATTTAATAAAAATTCTATTTCAATTTAATAAATCAAAGTATTTTGGACCTATTTTCTATTTATTTTCTAATAAGTCACCAATCCAATCCAGAAATAGATTGATTCACAAAATTCTGGTAAATCATTGATTCGTCTGGTATTTGAATATGTATTTCATTTACTTTACTAGAACTAGATAAAAAAAAAAAAGAGATCCAATGTCACATTCAGTAAAGATTTATGATACGTGTATAGGGTGTACTCAATGTGTTCGAGCTTGCCCCACGGATGTATTAGAAATGATACCTTGGGATGGATGTAAGGCTAAACAAATAGCTTCGGCTCCAAGAACAGAAGACTGTGTCGGTTGTAAGAGATGTGAATCCGCCTGTCCAACGGATTTTTTAAGCGTTCGAGTTTATTTGTGGCATGAAACTACTCGGAGCATGGGTCTAGCTTATTGATACGTTCCAGACAATTCCATTTGAATCCATTTATTCAATTTGGATTTTTTTACTGAAAAGAACCCGTACCCGAAAAGAAATCTATTTCTTTTCGGGTACGGGTTCTTTTGGCCCAAGTGTATCTTGTCTTTACCACGAATGATTTTCCTTGGTTAACAACAATTGTAGTTTTGCCCATATTTGCAGGTTCTTTAATTTTCTTTCTTCCTCATCGAGGAAATAAGATAATTAGGTGGTATACTATAGGCATAGCTACTATAGAGCTACTTCTAACAACCTATGCATTTTGTTATCATTTCCAGCCGGATGATCCATTAGTCCAACTGACAGAAGATTATAAATGGATCAACTTTTTCGATTTCCACTGGAGATTAGGAATAGACGGACTTTCAATAGGACCTATTTTACTGACGGGATTCATCACTACTTTAGCTACTTTAGCAGCTTGGCCAGTTACTAGAGATTCCCGATTATTCCATTTTCTGATGTTAGCAATGTACAGCGGTCAAATAGGATCATTTTCGTCCCGAGACCTTTTACTCTTTTTCATAATGTGGGAATTAGAATTAATTCCTGTTTATTTACTTTTATCCATGTGGGGAGGAAAGAAACGTCTCTACTCCGCTACTAAGTTTATTTTGTATACTGCGGGGGGTTCCATTTTTCTATTAATGGGAGTTCTGGGTGTTGGTTTATATGGTTCTAATGAACCAACCTTAAATTTAGAAACATTAGTTAATCAATCGTATCCTTTGGCATTAGAAATAATTTTCTATATTGGGTTTTTTATTGCTTTTGCTGTCAAATTACCGATTATACCTTTACATACATGGTTACCAGATACTCATGGGGAAGCCCATTACAGTACTTGTATGCTTCTAGCAGGAATCTTATTAAAAATGGGAGCGTATGGGTTGATTCGGATCAATATGGAATTATTACCTCATGCTCATTCTATATTTTCTCCTTGGTTGATAATAATAGGCACAATCCAAATAATCTATGCAGCTTTAACATCTCCCGGACAACGTAATTTAAAAAAAAGAATAGCCTATTCCTCTGTATCTCACATGGGTTTTATAATTATAGGAATTAGCTCTATAACGGATACGGGACTTAATGGAGCCATTTTACAAATAATCTCTCATGGATTTATTGGTGCGGCACTTTTTTTCTTAGCAGGCACTAGTTACGATAGAATACGTCTTGTTTATCTCGACGAAATGGGCGGAATAGCTATTCTACTGCCAAAAATATTTACACTTTTCAGTAGCTTTTCAATGGCATCCCTTGCGTTACCGGGCATGAGTGGGTTTATTGCGGAATTAATCGTTTTTTTTGGAATAATTACCAGCCAAAAATTGCTTTTAATACCTAAACTACTAATTACTTTTGGAATGGCAATTGGAATGATATTAACTCCTATTTATTTATTATCTATGTCACGGCAAATGTTTTATGGATATAAGTTATTTAATATTCCAAACTATTCTTTTTTTGATTCTGGACCACGAGAATTATTTGTTTCTACTTCTATCTTTCTACCAGTAATGGCTATTGGCATTTACCCGGATTTCGTTCTTTCCTTATCCGCCGAGAAGGTGGAAGCAATTCTATCCAATTTTTTTTATAGATAAGTTTAAATTCATTAAATTTAATGAAATTAAAAAGCGTTTGTAAGAAGATTTAATTGGACACGCTTGACGTTTGTGAGAACCATTTAAATTAACATTTAAATGGTTCTCGTATATTCTCATATAATATAAGAAAACCTACCTTGTCCTATTTTTATGTTTGTCTTTCTGGGGGGTTCTCTCTTAAGGTTAATCTTAAATTTAATTTAATGTAAATGAACCATAACTATGTAGTCCTATTCCTAAGAGATTGACTCCAAAATAGCATATCCAAATTATAATAAAACCTATAAAAGCTACAATTGCCGAATTTGTAGCCTGAAAATTTATATTTGTCCTAATATGTAAATAAATTGCAAATATGGTCCAAGTAATAAACGCCCAAGTTTCTTTCGGATCCCAATTCCAATATGAACCCCATGCCTCATTGGCCCATACTGCTCCTGAAAGAATACCTATAGTTAAAAAGATAAATCCTAAACTAATAAGACGATAACTCCAATGATCCAGTTGTTCAATCAACTGAGACCTGTAATAATTTCTAACAATAAAGGGCGAAGCATTTTGTAAAATAGTTCTTTTTTCTTTTATGTAGTAAATCTCACCTAAAAGAAATAACTCATTTAATAAACTTTTATCAAAAATGCCTATTATATTTTTTTGAAATGTAATGATTAAAAGTGCTATTGATAATAATGATCCGCATAAAAGAGCTGCATAACCCAGTACCATCATGCTTACGTGCATCATTAACCACTGGGATTGAAGAGCAGGTACTAATATAGCCGATTGATGCATTTCTCTTAAAAGGCCTGAAGTAGCAAACGCTTGGGTAAAAATAGCACTTGGTGCAGTTATTGCATTTAAATTGTTTTTACTTTTTTTAAAATATGGAATCATATGAATAATGTAAAAACTCCAAGAAAGGAAGATTAATGATTCATATAGATCACTTAATGGGAAATGATTCCCATAAACCCAACGAGTAACTAATAATCCTGTTATAGAGAAAAAAGTTACTATCATGCCTTTTTGAAATGAATTATATAGTCGTACTTTTTCGTTGACTAATAAAGTTATCAAATGAAGTGTAATTACAACGGAAACTGTTGAAAAAGAAATATGAGTTAAAATATGTTCTAAAGTCGAAAATATCATATAAAAGTTTATATATAAAAAAAAAAAAAAAGAAATCCCTCAATTAAAAATTATGAAATGGAAGTTGGAAAAAAAATTTATTTCATTAGTCATTATTCTTCATTAGTATTATTATTCATATTATAGGCTATAGGACTATTGAATTATTTAATTTGTAAGATACGATACGATGACGATGCCGCTACTCGGACTCGAACCGAGATGCTCTCGCACTGCTTCCTAAGAGCAGCGTGTCTACCAATTTCACCATAGCGGCTTGTTTGAAATCATAATAACCTTTATTTATTCAATCGTCCAGATTAATTCAATACAATATTTTGAAACATTTCAATTGATAAATAACCAATGACGCGCAAATCCAAAATTTTTTTTTGATTGATTGAAAAAGATGAATATAGAAAAATTATGAGAATTAAAGTTTAACTCTTTTTTTCTATTTGCCTTTTTTAGATAATTTATAGTTATAAAAAAACTTTTATATTTTTCTTTTGTTGTGGCAAAACCAATAAATAGGTTGATGGGGAAAAAATCCCCATCTTATAAATTAGAAAATAGACTAAACAAAAAAACGATAAATTTTTTTGTTTATTTTATAAAATTTCTTATCTTATCTTACATATATATTCATAAGAAAAAAGTCACATTTATTTTCTAAACATTAATAAAAAAATTTCAACTTTAAATCGTTTCTTTTTTATTCTAAATGAGAATTTATATGAGGATTTATATTTAGAATTTGTTATTTTTTTTTTTAAGTCAGGTCAATTCCGATTATTCCAAGGTTTTATTACTTATTTTTTGTACAAAAAAGCTTTTAGAATTCCCCGTAGAAAGTGATTTTGCTAACGAAAAAGCTTTTAACGCCGCCCAATACCCCTTTTTTTTCCAAATATTTTTACGAATACGCTTTTTGGAAATAGAAGTACGTTTTTTTGGAACTGCCATTTCAAATTGAATTGATTATTCATTGTTAGAGTTGGATGTGAAAGACATCTATTGTTCAAACAAATAAATCTTTGTTTCTGATTCATTATCTATGTATTTATATTATAGACAATAACTTCTTTTTTTTATGGAAAAGTTTTTAAAACTTTAAACTATAAAAATAGTTAATTAAAATAATATTTGATTAGTAAAAACAAAAAATTCTAAAATATTCTTAATTGAATATTCATAAATTATATCAAATAATAATAATAATAAAAAATAAAAATTCTATATATATTAAATAAAATTTAAATTATTATTATATATCTTGATTTTAAACGGATTTCTTTCAAAAAAGGCAAGAGCCAGTGAATCTTAAATAACTAAATTTAATTCGAAAAAAAATAAAATAAAAATTGTCTATTATGGAACATATATACCAATATGCATGGATCATACCTTTCATTCCACTTCCTGTTCCTTTGTTAATAGGAGTAGGACTTCTCCTTTTTCCGACGGCAACAAAAAATCTTCGGCGTATGTGGGCTTTTTCTAGTATTTCCTTGTTAAGTATAGCAATGATTTTTTCGCTGACGCTGTCGATTCAACAAATAAATAACAATTCGATTTATCAATATGTCTGGTCTTGGACCATTAATAATGATTTTTCTTTAGAATTTGGCTATTTGTTTGATCCACTTACTTCTATTATGGCAGTGTTAATTACTACTGTTGCAATTTTGGTTCTTATTTATAGTGATAATTATATGTCTCATGATGAGGGATATTTGCGATTTTTTGCTTATATGAGTTTTTTCAATACTTCCATGTTAGGATTAGTCACTAGTTCTAATTTGATACAAATTTATATTTTTTGGGAATTAGTTGGAATGTGTTCGTATCTATTAATAGGTTTTTGGTTTACAAGACCTACTGCCGCGAATGCTTGTCAAAAAGCATTTGTAACTAATCGTGTAGGGGATTTTGGTTTATTATTAGGAATTTTAGGTCTTTATTGGATAACAGGAAGTTTCGATTTTAGAGATTTGTTTGAAATATTCAATAATTTAATTAATAATAATGGAGTCAATCTTTTATTTTGTATTTTATGTGCTTTCTTTTTATTTGCTGGTGCAGTTGCTAAATCCGCCCAATTTCCCCTTCATGTATGGTTACCTGATGCTATGGAGGGTCCTACTCCTATTTCCGCTCTGATACATGCTGCTACTATGGTCGCAGCGGGGATTTTTCTCGTTGCGAGACTTCTTCCCATTTTTATAGTTATACCTTATATAATGTATGTAATAGCTTTTATAGGTATAATAACAGTATTTTTAGGAGCTACCCTGGCTCTTGCTCAAAAAGACATTAAAAGAAGTTTAGCGTATTCTACAATGTCTCAGTTGGGTTATATGATGTTAGCTTTAGGTATGGGTTCTTATCGAACTGCTTTATTTCATTTGATTACTCATGCTTATTCAAAAGCATTATTGTTTTTAGGATCCGGATCCCTGATTCATTCCATGGAAACTCTTGTTGGATATTCTCCAGATAAAAGCCAGAATATGGTTTTTATGGGGGGGCTAACAAAACATGTTCCAATTACAAAAACTGCTTTTTTTATAGGTACCCTTTCTCTTTGTGGTATTCCGCCTCTTGCTTGTTTTTGGTCCAAAGATGAAATCCTTAATGATAGTTGGTTGTATTCACCAATTTTCGCAATAATAGCGTATTTCACAGCCGGATTAACCGCATTTTATATGTTTCGAATCTATTTACTTACGTTTGAAGGGCATTTAAACCTTTATTGTAAAAATTACAGTGGAAAAAAAAGCAGTTCTCTCTACTCAATATCTCTGTGGGGTAAAGAAGGATTGAAAAGTATTAATAATACTTTTTCCTTATTTACCTTATTAACAATGAATAATAGGGAAAGGGTTTCGTTTTTTACGAAAAACTCATATAAAATTCCAGCAAATTCCAGAAAAATAATGCAATCTTTTCTTACTATTACTGATTTTGACAATAATCATCTTTTTTCATATCCTTATGAATCGGACAATACTATGTTATTTTCTCTCATTGTATTGATTCTTTTTACTTCTTTCATCGGATTCATAGGAATCCCATTCAATCAAGAAGGAATAGATTTGGATTTATTAACTAAATGGTTAACTCCATCTATAAATACTTTGCATTCAAATTCAAAAATTTCTGTGGATTGGTATGAATTTGTGATAAATGCAATTTTTTCAGTTAGTATAGCTTGTTGCGGAATATTTATAGCCTTTTTTTTATATAAACCTGTTTATTCATCGTTAAAAAATTTTGACTTAATTAATTCATTTGATAAAATAGGTCCAAAGAGAATTTTTTGGGACAAAATAACATCTATTATTTATAATTGGTCTTTTAATCGCGGTTATATAGATGCTTTTTATACAACATCTTTAATTAAGGGTGTAAGAGGTTTGGCTGAATTTGTTTCTTTTTTTGATAGACGAATACTTGATGGAATTCCAAATGGTTTTGGTGTTACAAGTTTTTTTGTGGCAGAAGGGATCAAGTATGTAGGAGGGGGTCGTATTTCTTCGTATCTTTTTTTATATTTCT